GTATAGCAGCCTTTCCGAGCGAGCCTCTGGGATCTCCTGTAAACCCCCATGATGTGGTAAAGGGAGGATATTAGGGGAAGCAGTGAGCGGAGATTCCCCTGCAGAGAGCCGGATGAGGGGAGACCTTCACGTCCGGTTCGGAGGGCGGGGATACCCCGACCCTACTATCATTATGCCTTTGCAATGTTACTTGGTTCAACTCTATTTGTGACCTTTTCTCGTATGTGGGACTCTCTATCTTCTTGGGTAGATAATCGATCGTCTTTCATTTGGATAGTGAGTTGTTTTTATAATAAGTCAAGTCAAGAATAATAATCTAACTGGAGGAGTGAAAGCCACTCGACTGTAAGGAGAGGAGCGAAAAGCCAGGATGGCTTGGTAAGCAAGCAATCCGTTATGTAGGCGCCAACTCCAAGTTCCTTCTCTTCTTTCTTTTTGATTTGAGTGAACAAAAGAATTGTCCAAGATTGCTAGATCGAGCACGCGACGCGCATAGTCTTAATTCAGTCCAAGAGCGGGTTGTATCCAACAAGCAACGGCTGCTCGCCTTTCCTACTACCGCAGAAGCCGCTATATGTTATATGTTAATAAGAAGCCGTTGCGCGTGAGTAATAAGACGCGTAGCGGCTTCCTTGGTTTCTACTACTTCTTTGTATAAAATTGAGAAATTGCCTTGTTTTCTTCCCCTTCAGACCTTCGCCGCCTTCTTCATCATCTTGTTCCATCCTTCAGGGATGTTCGGTAGGTGTCCGGGCCTCCTAAAAAATCCTTCCGACAAGAATGCTGCTTTTTTGTCTCCTCGCCGTAAGATAATAAGAATACGGCAACCCCTTGACTCCTGCGTTGATTGAGTCTAAACCCTTATTTGCTTTGCCGCGCCTAGCTAACGGAGTTGACGAGGAACATACTTTTTTTAGTGAAGCGAGGCAAAACCATATCTGACTTAAGAATCTGACTTCACCGAGTGAAGTATAGACAGATTATATCACAGCTTGTGTTGTGGCGAGACGAAGGGACGGAAGGCCCTTGCTTGCGAACTTCTTTATCTTGAGTAGGGAAGGAGTGGAATGAAATGGAACGACTGAGGTCCCATTCCTCACGTTTACCGTTGTCCCCAGACTTCACTCTTTCAACACTTGTATACTTTATAAAGAGTCAGGCATGCCCCTGTCCCTGTCTCCAAGTGTGTGATCCACCGATTCACTGAGTGAATCTTACCGCTGGGGTCCCTATCTCTTAAAGGGTTGGTGTGGCAGACTTCCCCCTTGTTTGCTGATTGAAGAAAGCCTTATATGGTTTCAAACAAGCGAGAAAAGCCTAAACGTCCTTATTGAAAACTCAAGGAAAGCCTTGATCGATATGATAAAGATGCGCTCAAGCACCCAACCTATACAAGGGGCTTGTGCTCGAAAGCCGGCCTGACTAAACAAGCACCTTTATTAGTCAGGTTGCTTGTTTCCACTCATTTCAGATTCTATCTACAAAAGAAGGTAAACGGGGGATACTCAAATTGCTCTCACTGACACCATTTACGAGAAGGTGAGGTCGTCTTTCTTTCCAGCCGCCATACGGTTCCCTAAGGAGAAGGGGAGGAGCGGTTATCTATGTAATTACGGTCTTTGTTCCGGTCGAGCACTCTATTTTATTTGTCCAATTCCGTATTACCAAACAAGACTGACTTCTTACCAACCCGCGAAGGGTTGTGAGGCTGGACCAGGTACGAAGAATGAATCTAGATCTGTGTACGGGCCGCTCAACTGTTCGAGCGCAATGCAGTGGTGTTGGTTCCGATTCGACAAAGGTAGAATGCCTGGTCGAAGGTCCAGTACAGTAGGTAGCAGGCGTGTTCGTTTTGGCTCCCGAGCGAGAAGGCGATGCACCATCCTTGCAGCTACGTACGTTTTCCTTGACTTGACAGATTCATCCACACTCAAAGGAGGACCACAAGCTCGGGGCTCGACGAAACATAAAGTATCAGCATGAAGAAACTTCTTGGGGTTAGCAGTGAAAGAGGCATTCATTTCAAAGAGGGACCAGCCTCATCGTGGTGATTAGAGGACACCTCTAATGTGACACGTTCCCTCCCAGTTATATGATCAACGGGATCAGTCGGCTAGAGAGCGGGGCTATTCTTATTCCGGGGAGATTCGTCCCTTCTACTGACGAACCCTAAGTTCGGGGGTATTCGTAAACATGTTACGAAACTCCAGTCCTCGGTGGATCACCATTACTTTACTTAGAGAAGCGAACATCTGGGAAAGGGAAAGCGCAGTGCGCCTGGTGCAAATGGCTTTCTTTTTTCTCATGATATACCAATCAGAATGGAGGGTCCTACCTACGTACATGATTTATAGAATCACTACGTAGGGAGGGCGGTCAACTTTATGCGGGAGAGGCATGAGTGCAGTTCGATCTTGTGGTGTATTCGTTTGTAGTGAGTAGGACCTCTTTCTCGTTGATCAGTTCGCCTCCTTATCTATTTCATAGTTTCTTCTATCTA